AAATGATATCAATTAAATGGTGTATCAATTCTATAAATTGGATATAGCAATAAATAAATCAGCAAAATTCTTTTATTTTAGATAGAAGAAACATTTCTTCTATCTAAAATAAAAGAATGTACCCTTCTATCCAAATCCAATTTGCATCGATAAAATAAATCCAAATTATAGATTCCAGCAGTAGATGAATAATTGCAAATTTGTGTGTGTACGAGATTCGAATAACTTCAAAATAACTGACATAATTTTTTATTTTTCCTGATCAGAAAAATACATGAAAAAGAAAGGAGGTAGAAAAATTTTTTGATTTATGGTTAAAGAAGAAAAACAAGAAAACAGGGGTTCTGTTGAATTTCAAGTATTCAGTTTCACCAATAAGATACGGAGACTTGCTTCACATTTGGAATTACACAAAAAAGATTTTTCATCGGAAAGAGGTCTACGAAGACTTTTGGGAAAACGTCAACGTTTGCTGGCTTATTTGGCAAAGAAAAATAGAGTACGTTATAAGAAATTAATAAGTCAGTTGGATATTCGGGAGAAGTAATTTAATCGTTCGAATTTTTTTTTTATTTTATTAGTAGTCTTATAGTAGTCTTAGATTTTGCATTTTGATGAGCCTCGTTTTGAGGAATTCATGGAATAATGAATTAAGGAAGAAAAAAGAATAAGAACAAGGATACATAACATAAAAAAAAGAATAGATAAGACGATATTCGCCCTCCTCCCACATATTTAATTTCTTCTCCTATACAAAAACCAGCAAGACCTATTCCATTGATAATTCCATCAATAACACCTTTATCAAAAAAATGGGTTAGTTCAGCAAATCTTCTTATACCCAGGATAAAGAGCCTAGTATAGAAAACATCTATATAACCCCGATTATATGACCAGCTGTATACCTTTTTTTTTACTTGATCCCAAAAGTTCTTTGGGGGATTTCCTTTTACAAGGGAATTTTTCAAATTCAAATTCTGAAAAAAAGAATAAGCAGATCCATAGCATATATATGCTATGAATAGACCCAAAATAGCTAAACTTACAGAAGAAATTGCATTAGTGAGAAATTCAGATGAATTTATAGAAGATTCCGGGAAAAGGCTTATTGAAGGCGTTAGCCACTTTGATAATATGGTTAACTCCGATGTTCCATTATCCATTACTCCATTATCAAAATGGATTCCTATGGATCCAATGAACAAAGTAAAAAGCAGTAATATAAGAAGAGGAAATAGCATAGTATTTCCAGTTTCGCGAGGATAGACAAAAGTATTTTTCGCCCCCAAAGAAGTACTAAAGAATCCTATCCTATTTCTTGTATTACCGGGAATTTGGGGTATATTTTGTGAAAAAAAAGAAACTCCACTCTTCATTGTTGATAAAACAAAATCTCTATTGACTCCTTTGGGTATGCTTTTTCCCCATAAAGATATTGAATACAACGAACCTTCTTTAGTACTACTGTAATTTTGAAAATGAACACGCAAATAGCCATCAAAAGTAAGTAAATATATTCTAAACATATAAAATGCAGTTAATCCTGCAGTAACAGAAGCTATTATTCCAAAAAAAGGTGAATACAACCAACTATTACTAAGGATTTCATCTTTGGACCAGAAGCAAGCAAGAGGTGGAATACCACAAAGAGAAAGTGTACCCAATAAAAAAGTAGTTCTTGTAATAGGAACATATTTTTTTAAACCACCCATAAGAACCATATTCTGACTTTTATCTGGTGAATATCCAACAAGAGGTTCCATTGAATGAATAACGGATCCGGATCCCAAGAACAATAAAGCTTTCGAATAAGCATGAGTGATCAAATGGAATAAAGCTGCTTGATAAGAACCTATACCTAGAGCTAACATCATATAACCCAATTGAGACATTGTAGAATAGGCTAAGCTTCTTTTAATATCTCTCTGAGCAAGAGCTAAAGTCGCTCCTAAGAAAAGTGTTATTGTACCTACTAAGGAAATGAAACTCATTATCAAAGGTAGGGATATGAAAAGAGGATAAAGTCGAGCTACAAGAAAAATCCCCGCAGCAACCATAGTTGCTGCGTGTATAAGAGCCGAAATAGGAGTGGGTCCTTCCATAGCATCGGGTAACCATACGTGAAGAGGGAATTGTGCAGATTTTGCAATTGCACCAAGAAATAATAAAAAAGCAAACAAAGTAGGAAGTAATGAATTAATGCCATTATTAGGAATCCAGTTATTAGCGATTTGGAACAAATCCCGAAACTCTAAACTACCTGTTATCCAAAAAAAACCTAAAATTCCTAATAACAAACCAAAATCCCCTACACGATTAGTTACAAAAGCTTTTTGACAAGCATTGGCTGCAATTGGTCGTGTAAACCAAAAGCCTATCAATAAATAGGAACACATTCCCACAAGTTCCCAAAAAAAATAAATTTGTATCAAATTGGAACTAGTAACCAATCCCAACATGGAAGTAGTAAAAAAACTTATATAAATGAAAAATCTCAAATATCCCTCATCGTGAGACATATAATCGTCACTATAAATAAGAACCAAGATTCCTACAGTAGTAATTAATATTAACATAATAGAAGTAAGAGGGTCGATCAAGTATCCAAATTCTAAGGAAAAATCATTATTGATGGTCCAAGACCATAGATATTGATAGATAGAACTCCCTTTTATTTGTTGAATAGACAGGTGAACTGAGAATACCAGAGCTATACTTAAGAATAAAATACTAGGAAAAGCCCATATACGACGAAGATTTTTTGTTGCTGTCGGAATAAGAAAAAGGCCAAACCCCATTGACATAATAACTGGAAGTGGGAGAAGAGGGATTACCCAGGCATATTGATATGTATGTTCCATAAGAAAAGAAATAGCAATTTAAAAATTTATAGTTCTTTTTTTTCTATAAAATTGTTTCCGATTCACCAAACCTATTCTTATTTCTTTCTGAAGAAATTTTAAAAACAAAATAAGAATAAGAAGAAATACAGGAATTTTGATTTTTTCCAAATTTGTCTCATTGAAAAATTCAAAAATTCAGAATGGTTTAGTTCCTTAAATTCAAAAAGTTAATCAAGGAATTTAATTATTTAGTTATTAGATAAAAAAAGATATTTATTAAAATAAAAAAAAAAAGATGGAATCAGTTTACTTTCTATTCCTATTCTTTTTTTATTTCTTTCTGTTAAAATGAAATAGCTCTCTTATTTCGTAACTGATTGATTGAATTTCAACTATATTTGAATTTTATATTTATCGGAAATTCTCGAATATTCTTTACTTCATATAAAATAAAATGGAAATCCTAATGACTAGGATTATCTAAGTTTTTGAATATCTTGTTTAAGAGACTCATTATTTTTTTATTTTGACTGGAATTCCATTCTTGAATATCTTCTCAACTTAATTAACTATTTGAATTTTACCTTCGTTTTATCTCCCCATATTATATGGGGGCTTATCCCCCATTTAGATATTTATATATGGAGTATATTTGATATATAAATTGATTTAAATAGAAAACTTTTGTATATAATATATCTTTGTATATATTGTATATTATTAAAACAAAGTATAAAATATATATATAAAATACGCGAAAAACTCTTGTCTTATCCACATTAGACAAAATGAAGTCAAAAATAATTTAAAATTTCATTATCTTTCAGTATCTAAGTATAAATACTAAGAAAAAACAGAAAGAAGGATTGATTTGCAGCAATAGATGTCTTTCACATACAACTAGAAAAAACTAATTATCTTTTTGAATGGCAGTTCCAAAAAAACGTACTTCGATGTCAAAAAAGCGTATTCGTAAAAATATTTGGAAGAAAAAAACTTATTTTTCCATAGTACAATCTTATTCCTTAGCAAAATCAAGATCATTTTTGAGTGGCAATGAGAATCCAAAACCAAAAGGTTTTTCTGGGTAACAAACAAATAATCAGGTTTTGGAATAATCTGAATTGACCGATCTCCAAGAAATTCCAATTATTTAATATTAATGAATAATTTGGATTAATTAATGAATGTACTTTTATGTGTCGAATTCCTGGGTACAATATTCTTAGAACTAATCTAATCCCTCTGTTATTCTGTTATATAAAACAAAAGTTTTGGTATATTGTGTCCTCAGTATTTTTTTCCTATTAAAGAACTTTTGATAATAGAATCCTCCTATTTTTTTAGGAGGATTCTATTATCAAAAGTAGAGTATTCTTGCAATAGGATTTCGAATTTCTACCTATCTTATCTAAAATTCACAAATAAATTAGTTTAGGACTGGTAAATCATATTAATAAGAGTGTAAAGGCTTTGACTCTAGAAACTTTTCCAAATACAAAACTCTTTGTATTTAATGATGAAATTCTAATTTTCCTAAATTCTATGGATTCTCCCAATCTCGACGATTCGCGAGAAAATAACTATTATTCTTTTAAGTTAACTATTATTTCAAGTTAGCCGCCATGGTGAAATTGGTAGACACGCTGCTCTTAGGAAGCAGTGCTCAAGCATCTCGGTTCGAGTCCGAGTGGCGGCATTCTCGAAAAAGAATACAATAGATTAGAAAATGGATTCAGTTCGAAATTTCCAAAATTGTAATGGGACCTTCTCCTTATGCTATTTGCAACTTTAGAACATATATTAACTCATATCTCTTTCTCAACTATTTCAATTGTGATTACGATTCATTTGATAACCCTATTAGTTCGTGAACTTAGGGGATTGCATGATTCGTCAGAAAAAGGAATGATAGCTACTTTTTTCTCTATAACAGGATTCTTAGTTTCTCGTTGGGTTTCTTCAGGACATTTTCCATTAAGTAATTTATATGAGTCATTGATCTTCCTTTCATGGGCTCTGTATATTCTTCATACTATTCCTAAGATACAGAACTCTAAAAATTATTTAAGCGCAATAACTACGCCAAGTACTATTTTAACGCAAGGCTTTGCCACGTCAGGTCTTTTAACTGAAATGCATCAATCTACAATACTAGTACCTGCTCTCCAATCTCAGTGGTTAATGATGCATGTCAGTATGATGTTACTAAGCTATGCAACTCTTTTGTGCGGATCCTTATTATCCGCCGCTCTTCTAATCATTAGATTTCGAAAGAATTTCGATTTTTTTTCTAAAAAGAAAAATCAAAAATTCCTGAAAACATTTTTATTTAGTGAAATTGAATATTTCTATGCAAAAAGAAGTGCCTTAAAAAACACCTCTTTTCCTTCATTTCCAAATTATTACAAATATCAATTAACTGAGCGTTTGGATTCTTGGAGTTATCGTGTTATTAGTCTAGGGTTTACCCTTTTAACCATAGGTATTCTTTGTGGAGCAGTATGGGCTAATGAGGCGTGGGGATCCTATTGGAATTGGGATCCTAAGGAAACTTGGGCATTTATTACCTGGACCATATTTGCAATTTATTTACATAGTAGAACAAATGCAAATTGGAAGGGTACGAATTCGGCATTTGTAGCTTCAATAGGATTTCTTATAATTTGGATCTGCTATTTTGGTATCAATCTTTTAGGAATAGGTTTACATAGTTATGGTTCATTTACATTACTATCTAAATGATTACATAACATAAAACATTCATGAAGGTTTTTCCCATTTTTGTTTGATTTGAGAACCCCTTTGAACGTCTTTTCAAAGGGGTTCTCAAAAATTCGAAATAGATCTAATTAGACTTTTTTCTTTTTTTCGGAATTTTTTGGTTTTTCATTATGAAATATAGAGCGGACTAGTTAAAAAAAGAAAATCCTATTTAGGATAATAATTGGATAATAGAGCCTCTACCGTGTCAACGGATAGCGAGAGAACAAAATCTGGATAAATACCAATTCCTATTACCGGTAAAAAGATACAGATTAAAAGGAAGAGTTCTCTTGGTCCAGAATCCACAAAATTTGCGTTTGGAACATAAAATAACTTGTATCCATAGAACATCTGGCGTAACATAGATAATAAATAAATAGGAGTTAATATCATTCCAATTGCCATTACAAAAGTAATTAGCATTTTTGGCATTAACATAAATTTTGGACTAGTAATTAGTCCGAAAAATACTACTAATTCTGCAACAAAACCGCTCATTCCTGGTAAGGCAAGAGAAGCCATTGAAAAGCTACTAAACATAGTAAATATTTTTGGCATTGGGATAGATATCCCTCCCAGTTCTTCGAGATAAACAAGACGCATTCTATCACAAGTCGTTCCTGCCAAGAAAAATAGTGTAGCACCGATAAATCCATGGGATAATATTTGTAAAATAGCTCCATTTAGTCCAATGTTGGTTATGGAACCAATTCCTATAATTATGAAACCCATGTGAGATACGGAGGAGTAGGCTATTCTTTTTTTGAAATTTCGTTGACCAAGAGAAGTTGAAGCTGCATAGATTATTTGCACCGCTCCTATTATTACCAACCAGGGGGAAAATAGATAATGAGCATGAGGTAACAATTCCATATTGATCCGAATCAATCCGTATGCTCCCATCTTTAATAGGATTCCCGCTAAAAGCATACATGTACTGTAATGTGCTTCCCCGTGGGTATCTGGTAACCACGTATGTAGAGGTATAATCGGCAATTTGACAGCATAAGCAATAAGGAAACCAAAATAAAGTAGTATTTCCAATGTTGCAGGGTATGATTGATTAATCAATTGTTCCAAGTCTAATCTTGGTTCGTTGGAACCATATAAGCCCATACCCAGAACTCCGATTAAGAAAAAAATGGAACCACCTGCAGTATACAAAATAAACTTGGTAGCTGAATATAGACGCCTTTTCCCCCCCCACATGGATAAAAGTAAGTAAACAGGAATTAATTCTAATTCCCACATGATAAAAAAAAGTAAAAGGTCTCGTGAAGAAAATAATCCTATTTGACCGCTATACATTGCTAGCATCAGGAAATAGAATAATCGCGAATTCCGGGTAATTGGCCAAGCCGCTAAAGTAGCTAAAGTAGTGATAAATCCTGTCAATAAAATAGATCCTACTGAAAGTCCATCGATTCCCAATCTCCAGTGGAAATCAAAAACATCTATCCATTTATAATCCTCCTTTAATTGCATTAAGGGATCCTCTAATTGGAAATGATAACAGAATGCATACATCATTAGAAGGAATTCTAATAAACAAATAGATATAGTATACCACCTAACGATTTTGTTTCCTTTATGGGGTAAAAGGAAAATTAATGAACCTGCAAATATCGGCAAAACAACAAGTATTGTTAACCAAGGAAAATAACTCATGATAAAGTAATAAAGACAAGATACGTTTTGACCAGAAAAGCCCATGCTCGATTATTTTGAGCACAGGCTTCTTCGGTAAAGAGGAATCAAACGATTCAAGTGGAGTTTTTTGTAACGTATCAATAAGATAGAGCCATGCTGCGAGTTGTTTCAGGCCCTAAATAAACGCGGACACTTAAAAAATCTGTTGGGCAGGCGGATTCGCATCTCTTACAACCTACACAATCTTCGGTTCTCGGCGCAGAAGCTATTTGCTTGGCTTTACATCCATCCCAAGGTATCATTTCTAATACATCTGTTGGACAAGCTCGTACACATTGAGTGCATCCTATACATGTATCATAAATTTTTACAGAATGTGACATTGGATCTAGAAATTTCCCTTTTCAACATAACAATTTTCGATCTGGTAAAAATGAAATTAGTACTATATAAGTTATATGTATTGTAGACACCAGACGAAGCAATGGTTTATCCAAACTTTTATAAATAATGCAATATATTTCTTAATCTGTTTGTGAGAAAGCATGAAAAGAACCAAGAGACTTGAATTTAAGGCTTCAACAGTCATAATTATACGAATTCTACATACTAATTCGAATTAGCCAATAAATTGGCTATTATCTTTGCAATATAAATTATTGCAATTTGAATATTGCAATATCAATGAATTGCAAAAATGCAAACTTCAAAAATGAGTATTCTCAAATAAAAATAAGAAAAGAAGACTCGAATTTTCTTAATCTTAATGTTTCATATTATTATATATGCGCCTTTGTTTAGATAAATCTATGTCTAATTATTCAAAAAATTCGATTGATTGATACGAGTTGATTTCCTGTTACGATGGATGGAAGAAAGAATGGAGAGTCCAATAGCTGCTTCAGCCGCCGCAAGGGCTATAACAAAAATTGCGAAAATGTCTCCTTTTAATTGGCGACTATCAAATAGAGCAGAAAATGTTACGAGATTTAGATTAATTGAATTCAGTATAAGTTCAAGACATATTAGAGCTCTAACCATGTTTCGGCTTGTAATCAATCCATAGATACCAATCGAAAATAAATAGACACTCAAAAAAAGTACATGCTCAAACATCATTAACTAACTCCTTATCAATCTCGATTCATTTCAATATGAGGACAAGAATTGAACCGATTCAATTAATTAGAATAGAACAATTACGCAACAAAAGAGAAAAGGAAGTATTTGTTGTGTTGACAGTAGATGGGTTTTACTAAATCAAAATTGTTTTATTCTTTAGTTATTTTTTTAGATTTGAAAATTCTAAGAATTTATTATTGTCTAGCCATAGTTATTGCCCCTATTAAAGAAACTAGAAGAATTAGGGAAATGAGTTCAAACGGAAGATAAAAATCGGTTGCTAAATGAATCCCAATTTGTTGAACGTTATTTATGAGACCCTGTTCTACTATTTGGTTTGATCTTGTAGTCCAAAGAATTCCATACCATGACGTATCTGGGATAGTAGTCATTAGTGAAAAAGGAATAGTTATAGAAACGAGTGAAGTAAACCCATCCCCAATAGTCCAATAATTCTTATCTTTAGACCACTCTGAGCCATTTACAAACATTACAGCAAATATGATCAAGACATTTATGGCTCCCACATAAATAAGAAGTTGTGCGACAGCTACAAAGTAGGAATTCAATAAAAAATAGAATAAGGATATACAAACAAGAACTAATCCCAGCGAAAAGGCAGAATAAATTGGGTTGGTAAGTAATACTACTCCTAGACCCCCTAGTAGAAGAACAAATCCCCCAAATAGCACAAGAATCTCATGTATTGGTCCAGGTAAATCCATTATGGATAAGAAGAAATTTAGAGTATAAAATTTTTCATGAACTGACTAAAACTAAAAGATTCAAGGAAAGAAAAAGAGATTAGGATATTTATATATAAATTGTATAGTTAGAAATCACATCATTAAAATCTACTCTCATTTTAAATCATGAATAATAAGCGGTAGTTATTAATTTTTCTTTATAGTTAGTAAAAAACTATTGGATTTTTCTAACAAAAAAATCCTAGTACCTAGTAATCAGTAATCGTTCTTGAATTCCAAGATTTTTCTTCGTCTATTTTACTTTGAGGCGAATTCCTAATTGTTTGAATTGTGTAATCCCCCATTATGGAGATTGGTAACCGACCCAAAGCAATTTGATTGTAATTCAATTCATGACGATCATAAGTAGAAAGTTCATATTCTTCAGTCATTGATAAACAGTTTGTCGGACAATATTCAACACAGTTACCACAAAATATACAAACTCCGAAATCAATACTATAATTAAGCAATTGTTTCTTTTTAATATCCTTTTCAAATCTCCAATCTACAAGGGGTAGATCTATTGGGCATACACGAACACATACTTCACAAGCAATACATTTATCAAATTCAAAGTGTATTCGCCCGCGGAAACGCTCTGATGTAATTGATTTTTCATAAGGGTAGTGAATCGTTACAGGTAAACGATTTGTGTGGGATAAGGTAATTATGAAACCTTGACCAATGTATCTTGCGGCACGTATTGTTTGTTGACCATAACTAATGAACCCAGTTATCATAGGGAACATATTCTAAATATCTATGAAAAAGGTATGTTTCTTTCTCTTGTTTGAGAGAACTTTTGTGTTGAAGATATTCTTACTGTTATTGTATTATCTTATTTATAGTGAAACTAGTTGGGAAGAAGTTGTTAATAAGAGATTGCCCAGAGAAATAGGTAAAAGAAATTTCCATCCAAGATTTAATAACTGATCCATTCTCATCCGGGGGAAAGTCCATCTTATTGTGATAGAAATGAAGAGAAATAAAAAAGCTTTAGTTAATGTAATAAGGATACCCATTATTATTTCCAAAATTCCCACAATTTTATTCATTTGGAAAAATCCAAAAAAGGATATATAGGGAAGAGAAAAATTCCACCCACCTAAGTAGAGAACAGTTACAAATAAAGAGGAAACTAATAAATTTAGGTAAGAAGCAAGATAAAATAAACCATATTTAATACCGGAATATTCGGTTTGATAACCCGCTACTAATTCTTCCTCTGCTTCTGGTAAATCAAAGGGTAATCTTTCACATTCTGCCAAAGAAGAAATTAGAAAAACTAGAAAACCTATAGGCTGACGCCAAAGATTCCATCCAAAAAAACCGTATTTTGACTGTGCTTCAACTATATCAACCGTACTTGAACTGTTAGATAATCATAGTCGATGATAACATCACAGTTCCCACCGCTATTCCAAAACCGTACATGAAACCTTAGCTTCATACGGCTCCTCTATGATCAGAAAAAAAGGATTATTTCTTTTCGATCTTATCCCCCCGGGTAGATAGAATTAGGTAAGATAAAATTTATTGGAAAATCCTAAATTAGACCAAAGCAATTCCGTCTGCTAAAATAATAAAAAAGCGCTTCTGAATTGATCTTATCCTTTATATAATAAAATGACAGTTTTTCTTATTCAGTAATAACTTAATATTTGAATAAAACACTCGTTATAGCAATTAATAAATGAAAAGAATTGGATATTAGTTCATGAAGAATTCCATTCTGTATGAATAGAGATAAAAGAAAGAATAAATAAAGATCTTTTTTTGTATTGCATTCCATATCTTTTGTCCTATTCTTCTTTCCCGGGGAAGGAAGGGGATACTTAAAAAGAAAAAAGAAATAAAGGGTTAATTCGTTCTTGATAGCTATTTCCTTAACAAGTGAATGGGAATATACTCTGGATCGGAATCCGAAGAAAGTACTACTTGATCATTTCCACCAATTTCAAGCTCTTATTTTGATTCCTTTTATGAAGAAGAATGTCTAATGATTTAGATTCTCTCATTACTAATCCTTTATGTACTTTAGTGTTCCTAATCCCTCACTAACTTTTTTTAGATTCTTTTATATGGTTTTAAGTTCTAGGTAATAACTAAAAATATTCTAGTAATGGAATTCCATATGGTGAATCCTTTATTCTTGCCCGCTTCAAGATATGATGACTAATCAAACAATCTCAATCTTGGGGTAAAGAGTTTACACTGCTTATGTTTACTTCAACTTTTTCTTGTACGTAGGAAATGAGATTTTGGATTTTTACTACAAATTAATAAGTTGTTTTGTTTCACTCATATAGCTATCTAGTTTGACTTACCGACCTGAATACAGAATAAGAAAAGGAGGATAAGTATTCAATCGATTTTAGAGCAAAAGCTCCTTTTTTAACGAATCACACGTAGAGATATTGCTAGCACACAAAAAGTTAATGGTATTTCATAACTAATAGATTGAGCAGCTGCTCGTAGACCACCTGAAAAAGAATATTTATTATTTGAGCTATATCCTGCCATAAGAAGACCAATAGGAGCAATACTTGAAATGGCAATCCATAAAAAAACACCAATACTAAGATCAGCTAAAACAAAATGATATCCAAAAGGGATAACTAAAAAACTTAATAAAACAGATATGACTGCTATAGAGGGTCCAATGCTAAATAAAGGAATCTCTCCTCGGGATGGGAGGATATCCTCTTTAAAAATAAGCTTAGTTCCATCTGCTATAGCTTGAAGCAGTCCTAAAGGGCCGGCATATTCAGGACCAATACGTTGTTGTAGCGATGCGGATATTTCTCTTTCTAACCACACAATTACAAGTACTTCTATTGTGATTCCCAGTAGGAGGGTCAAAATAGGTAGAATCCATATCAGTCCATAGACTTCTTTTAATAATTCCGATTTCGAAAAAGAATTGATAGTTTCTACCTCTACCCTATCTATTATCATTTCAACGATCAACTTCCCCCATAATGATATCTATACTACCTAATATCGTCATGATATCAGCCAATTTCATTTTTTTAACTAGCTGAGGAAGAATTTGTAAATTAATAAAACCGGGTGGACGGATTTTCCATCTCCAGGGGAAAAGACTGTCATCTCCTACCAGATAAATTCCTAATTCGCCTTTTGGAGCTTCTACTCTTACATAAAGCTCTTGCTTTGATAATTCAAAATTTGGGGAAGGTTTTTTACCAAGAAATCTATATTCAAAATCATTCCATTCCGAATTCTTTGCTTTCTTAAAGCGTCGGGCTTCTAAATTCTCATAAGGGCCTCCAGGAATTTTCTCTATAGCCTGTTGAATAATTTTAACGGATTCCTTCATTTCACCAATTCGTACTAAATAGCGAGCTAATGAATCTCCTTCTTTTTGCCATTGGACTTTCCAATCGAATTGATTGTAAGACTCATAAGAATCTATTTTACGAAGATCCCATTGTATTCCAGAAGCTCGTAACATTGGTCCCGATAAGCCCCAATTTACAGCTTCTTCTCCGCTAATAAAACCTACTCCTTCAACTCGTTCTAAAAAAATAGGATTCTGTGTAATAAGTTGTTGATATTCAACAACTCCTCGTAAAAAATAATCACAGAAATCTAAACATTTATCCATCCATCCATAAGGTAGATCGGCAGCTACTCCGCCGATGCGAAAGTAATTATGCATCATTCGCATACCTGTAGCAGCTTCAAATAGATCATATATCAATTCTCTCTCTCTAAAAATGTAGAAAAAAGGAGTCTGTGCGCCGAGGTCCGCCATAAAAGGCCCAAGCCATAATAAGTGAGAAGCTATACGGCTCAATTCTAACATAATTACCCTAATATAGCTGGCTCTTTGAGGTATTTGAATATTCTCTAAGAATTCTGGTGCGTTTACCGTTATTGCTTCTGTAAACATAGTAGCTAAATAATCCCACCGTGTTACATAAGGCAAGTATTGTATAATAGTTCTGTTTTCGGCGATTTTTTCCATTCCTCTGTGTAAATAGCCTAATATGGGTTCACAATCAACAACATCTTCACCATCGAGAGTAACGATCAGTCGAAGAACACCATGCATTGATGGGTGTTGAGGGCCCATATTGACTATCATTAGATCTTTTCTTGTAAACGGTAGACTCATATTCTTTTTTCTTCCTTAATTCATTATTCCATGAATTCCTCAAAACGAGGCTCATCAAAATGCAAAATCTAAGACTACTATAAGACTACTAATAAAATAAAAAAAAAATTCGAACGATTAAATTACTTCTCCCGAATATCCAACTGACTTATTAATTTCTTATAACGTACTCTATTTTTCTTTGCCAAATAAGCCAGCAAACGTTGACGTTTTCCCAAAAGTCTTCGTAGACCTCTTTCCGATGAAAAATCTTTTTTGTGTAATTCCAAATGTGAAGCAAGTCTCCGTATCTTATTGGTGAAACTGAATACTTGAAATTCAACAGAACCCCTGTTTTCTTGTTTTTCTTCTTTAACCATAAATCAAAAAATTTTTCTACCTCCTTTCTTTTTCATGTATTTTTCTGATCAGGAAAAATAAAAAATTATGTCAGTTATTTTGAAGTTATTCGAATCTCGTACACACACAAATTTGCAATTATTCATCTACTGCTGGAATCTATAATTTGGATTTATTTTATCGATGCAAATTGGATTTGGATAGAAGGGTACATTCTTTTATTTTAGATAGAAGAAATGTTTCTTCTATCTAAAATAAAAGAATTTTGCTGATTTATTTATTGCTATATCCAATTTATAGAATTGATACACCATTTAATTGATATCATTTAGCAAAATGAAACACAGCATATGCATCCATCTTTCGGCTCGAGAATTTCACGGGGGAGAGATATAGTATAAGAAATAGGCTATTAAGTAACTCTAAATGAATTGTGGATACATCTGTATCCTTAACATACTGAAACGACTGCCATTATTCGTATCAAAGCAATAGCGATTCATAAAAGCTAAATCTTGTAATCAATAGTGGGCTAATAATGAATTTTTTTGCATATGTATTAAGACGCTTGGTCTGATTTCGAAATTGTCCAGAGTTTTTTATGTTGTTTTCATTAGAAAATGATGGATCTCCTTCCGTATACGAGTACGAGAATTGAAATGAAAGACATGAAAATTCTCAATTCTCTACAGCGTCTAGGAGATAGATAAAATATTTTCAGGAACAAGAAAATCAGAAGAATCTTTTTCTCTATTCACTACCATTCCGCGTCTTCGACTTCTATTAGTTTCTTTTCTTCTTTAATGCAATAGCTATAGTTTGATATAGAATCCATTTCTCAAAGTAATGGAAACCATTCTCTTATAGGAAATGGTTCGAAAATCGCTATTCCACCTTTTAGGTTTAGGTATCGTGAAAAGTGATACCTGTGAACATCGTGCATTTCAGTCACATTCAGATCCGTTTTTCGAGTTCATGATATAACCAAATTGGATGGATCTTCCACCCGTTTAGCTAAGAAAGAGTAGATGCGGAGGTGGATAATAGATCGATATGAAGATCATGAGCTGCCCCATAATGAAACCACCAGTAGTCGCGAATATCTCCTTCTTCCCTAACCCAAGATTGGAGAAAGAAGATCTAAGAGGGATCTATGTAGAATGTGGTCAGAAATCCATAATAGAGTCCGACCACAACGACCGAATTAATTATCCTCATCGAGAAACTTAGACTACTAAGTAGAAAAGATTTGAAAATCATGGCATGGGTCTCCTTTTTTCTTTCTTTAGAGTTTTCTATATGCACAATTTCTCGATGTTTCGATGAGAATTTCTTGACTTTCCATATATAGAAAGAGATAGACTATAAATGGCATCTCTTATGTCAATAA